GTCCATGTAGCTTACAACTAAAGCATGACACTGAAGATGTCAAGACGGCTGCCATAAACACCCATGGACAAAAGACTTAGTCCTAACCTTACAGTTGGTTTTTGCTAGACATATACATGCAAGTATCCGCGTTCCAGTGTAGATGCCCTAGGCACCCTTTAACCAAGTCGATAGGAGCGGGTATCAGGCACACACAATTGTAGCCCAAGACGCCTAGCACTTGCCACGCCCCCACGGGTACTCAGCAGTAGTTAACATTAAGCAATGAGTGTAAACTTGACTTAGTCATAGCAATTCTAAGGGTCGGTAAATCCTGTGCCAGCCACCGCGGTCATACAGGAGACCCAAATCAACTTTATAACGGCGTAAAGGGTGGTAGCATGTTATCTAAGTAACTAAGATTAAAAAGCAACTGAGCTGTAATAAGCCCAAGATGCTCATAAGGCCAACTACCAAAGAAGATCTTAGCCTGACGATTAATTGAAATCCACGAAAGCCAGGGCCCAAACTGGGATTAGATACCCCACTATGCCTGGCCCTAAATCTTGACACTCTATGTTACTTGAGTGTCCGCCCGGGAACTACGAGCATAAACGCTTAAAACTCTAAGGACTTGGCGGTGTCCCAAACCCACCTAGAGGAGCCTGTTCTGTAATCGATAATCCACGATATACCTGACCATTCCTAGCCAAATCAGCCTACATACCGCCGTCGCCAGCCCACCCCCCCTGATGGTTCAACAGTGAGCGCAATAGTCCCTAAACACTAGCAAGACAGGTCAAGGTATAGCCTATGGAATGGAAGTAATGGGCTACATTTTCTAAGATAGAACATTACGGCAAAGGGGCATGAAATAGCCCCTAGAAGGCGGATTTAGCAGTAAAGTGGGATAATCAAGCCCTCTTTAAGCCGGCCCTGGGGCACGTACATACCGCCCGTCACCCTCTTCGCAAGCGACCAAACTTTAATACATTAATACGCTATTCAGCTAAAGAGGAGGCAAGTCGTAACAAGGTAAGTGTACCGGAAGGTGTACTTAGACAACCAAGACGTAGCTTTAACAAAAGCATTCAGCTTACACCTGAAAGATATCTGCTAACACCAGATCGTCTTGATGCCAAATTCTAGCCCAATTGCATTGACCTGGAATAACAAAGCTACTCTATACACTAAACTAAAGCATTTACTAGTCCTAGTATAGGCGATAGAAAAGACACCCATTGGCGCGATAGAGATCACGTACCGTAAGGGAAAGATGAAATAATAATGAATAAGACAAGCTATAAACAGCAAAGATCAGCCCTTGTACCTTTTGCATCATGGTCTAGCAAGAAAAACCAAGCAAAATGAATTTAAGTTTGCCACCCCGAAACCCAAGCGAGCTACTTGTGAGCAGCTATTATTGAGCGAACCCGTCTCTGTTGCAAAAGAGTGGGATGACTTACTAGTAGAGGTGAAAAGCCAATCGAGCTGGGTGATAGCTGGTTGCCTGTGAAACGAATCTTAGTTCACTCTTAATTCTTCTCCAAGGAAACTCACAGAACCCTAATGAAGCGAATTAAGGGCTATTTAAAGGGGGTACAGCTCCTTTAAAAAAGAATACAATCTCTACGAGCGGATAAATAATCTTTAGAAAGAACCATTGTGGGCCCTCAAGCAGCCATCAACAAAGAGTGCGTTAAAGCTCTTTATCTAAAAAATATATAAACTTCATGACTCCCTCATCATTAACAGGCTAACCTATATTTAAATAGGAGAATTAATGCTAGAATGAGTAACCAGGGTCCTCCCTCTACGACGCAAGCTTACATCCGTACATTATTAACAAATCACCAAGATACGACAAATCAAACAAGCAGAGTATCAGGTACATTGTTAACCCGACAGAGGAGCGTCCATTAAGAAAGATTAAAACCTGTAAAAGGAACTAGGCAAACACGTCAAGGCCCGACTGTTTACCAAAAACATAGCCTTCAGCAAACAACAAACAAGTATTGAAGGTGATGCCTGCCCGGTGACTTCGTGTTCAACGGCCGCGGTATCCTAACCGTGCAAAGGTAGCGCAATCAATTGTCTCATAAATCGAGACCAGTATGAATGGCTAAACGAGGTCTTAACTGTCTCTTACAGGCAATCGGTGAAATTGATCTCCCTGTGCGAAAGCAGGGATAACCACATAAGACGAGAAGACCCTGTGGAACTTTAAAATCAGCAGCCACTTTACATCACATTCACACCCACTGGGTTCACGCATTTGTAAAAACTGGCCTGCAATTTTTCGGTTGGGGCGACCTTGGAGAAAAACAGATCCTCCAAATATTGGACCATAACTCTAGACTGAGAGCAACCCCTCAATGTGCTAATAGCATCCAGACCCAATATAATTGATCAATGGACCAAGCTACCCCAGGGATAACAGCGCAATCTCCTCCGAGAGTCCGTATCGACGGGGAGGTTTACGACCTCGATGTTGGATCAGGACATCCTAGTGGTGCAGCCGCTACTAAGGGTTCGTTTGTTCAACGATTAATAGTCCTACGTGATCTGAGTTCAGACCGGAGTAATCCAGGTCGGTTTCTATCTATGATAAACTCTTCCCAGTACGAAAGGACAGGAAAAGTAAGGCCAATACTACAGGCAAGCCTTCGCCTTAAGTAATGAAACCAACTAAATTACGAAGGGCTATCACACCATAACCACGTCCTAGAAAAGGACCAGCTAGCGTGGCAGAGCTCGGAAAATGCAAAAGGCTTAAGTCCTTTAAATCAGAGGTTCAAATCCTCTCCCTAGCTTTATCTCAAATGACCAACTACCCTATCTTAATCAACCTTATCATAGCCCTCTCTTATGCTATTCCCATCCTAATCGCCGTAGCCTTCCTAACCCTAGTAGAACGTAAAATCCTAAGCTATATGCAAGGTCGAAAGGGCCCTAACGTTGTAGGCCCATTTGGCCTGCTACAACCACTGGCAGATGGGGTAAAACTATTCATTAAAGAACCAATCCGCCCATCAACATCCTCTCCAATCCTATTTATTACCACTCCAATACTAGCCCTTCTCCTAGCAATCTCCATTTGAACCCCACTACCCATTCCTTTCCCCCTAGCAGATCTAAACCTTGGTCTGTTATTCATACTAGCTATATCAAGCCTAGCAGTGTACTCCATCCTATGATCCGGATGAGCTTCTAACTCAAAATATGCCCTAATTGGGGCACTACGAGCAGTAGCTCAAACCATTTCATATGAGGTCACCCTAGCAATTATCCTACTATCAGTCATCCTTCTCAGCGGAAGCTACACTCTAAATACCCTAGCAGTTGCTCAAGAACCATTATATCTGATCTTTTCTTGCTGACCCCTGGCTATGATATGATATGTGTCTACACTAGCTGAGACAAATCGCGCTCCATTCGACCTCACAGAAGGAGAATCAGAATTAGTCTCAGGATTCAATGTAGAATACTCAGCAGGACCATTCGCCCTATTCTTCTTAGCTGAATACGCTAATATTATGCTGATAAACACATTAACTGTCATCCTGTTCTTCAACCCAAGCCTATTCAATCCCCCTCAAGAGCTCTTCCCCGTAATCCTAGCCACAAAAGTACTTCTCCTATCTGCAGGATTCCTATGAATCCGTGCCTCCTACCCACGATTCCGATACGACCAGCTTATGCACCTCCTATGAAAAAACTTCCTCCCTATTACACTCGCCCTATGTCTATGACATATCAGCATACCAATTTGCTATGCAGGCCTACCTCCATACCTAAGAAACCACCAGGAAATGTGCCTGAATATTAATAAGGGTCACTATGATAAAGTGAACATAGAGGTGCACCAATCCTCTCATTTCCTACTACTTAGAAAAGCAGGAATTGAACCTGCACGAAAGGGATCAAAACCCTCCATACTTCCTTTATATTATTTTCTAGTAGGGTCAGCTAACTAAGCTATCGGGCCCATACCCCGAAAATGATGGTTTAACCCCTTCCCCTGCTAATGAACCCCCAAGCAAAACTAATCTTCATCACTAGCCTACTACTAGGCTCAACCATTACAATCTCAAGCAACCACTGAGTCATGGCCTGAACCGGCCTTGAAATCAACACACTAGCCGTTTTGCCCCTAATCTCAAAATCTCACCACCCCCGGGCGATCGAAGCGGCAACTAAGTACTTTTTAGTACAAGCAGCTGCTTCAACCCTCGTACTATTTGCCAGCATAACCAATGCATGACACACTGGACAATGAGACATCACTCAACTAACACACCCAACATCCTCCCTAATCCTCACTGCAGCTATCTCAATAAAATTAGGATTAGTGCCATTCCACTTCTGATTCCCAGAAGTCCTTCAAGGCTCTTCCCTAATAATTGGCCTTCTTCTGTCCACAGCTATAAAATTCCCACCAATCACTCTACTCTACATAACCACCCAATCACTAAACCCTGCACTACTAACTACCATGGCCATTTTATCTGCGGCTTTAGGAGGATGAATAGGACTAAACCAGACCCAAACCCGAAAAATTATAGCCTTCTCCTCCATCTCTCACCTAGGCTGAATAGCCATCATCCTCATCTACCACCCTAAACTCGCTCTCCTTAACTTCTACCTATATACCTTAATAACTGCAACAGTGTTCTTAACCCTCAACTCAATGAAAATCCTAAAACTATCCACACTAATAACCGCATGAACAAAAGCACCTTCACTTAGCACAATTCTCCTACTAACGCTCCTATCTTTAGCCGGCCTCCCCCCTCTGACTGGTTTCCTCCCAAAATGACTCATTATTCAAGAACTAACCAAACAAGACATAGCCCCAGCAGCAGTAATTATCTCACTCCTATCCTTACTAGGTCTATTCTTCTACCTTCGCCTAGCATATTGTGCAACAATTACACTTCCTCCACACACCACAAACCACATGAAACAATGACATATCAATAAACCAGTCAACACCTCAATTGCCATTCTAACCACCCTGTCCATTATACTCCTCCCCATTTCCCCTATAATCATCACTATTGTCTAAAGAAACTTAGGATTACTAAAACCGAAGGCCTTCAAAGCCTTAAACAAGAGTTAAACCCTCTTAGTTTCTGTTAAAGTCCGCAGGACATTACCCTGCATCTCCTAAATGCAACTCAGGTGCTTTAATTAAGCTAGGACTTTACCCCAACCCCCACTAGACAGATGGGCTTCGATCCCACGATACTATAGTTAACAGCTATATGCCCCATCCAACAGGCTTCTGCCTAACAGGCTTCGGCGCACGACTAATGCACATCAATGAGCTTGCAACTCATTATGAATTTCACTACAAAGCCGATAAGAAGAGGAATCAAACCTCTGTAAAAAGGACTACAGCCTAACGCTTATACACTCAGCCATCTTACCTGTGACTTTCATTAACCGATGACTATTTTCAACCAACCACAAAGACATTGGCACTCTGTACCTAATTTTCGGAGCATGAGCCGGAATAGTTGGTACCGCCCTAAGTCTACTTATCCGAGCAGAACTAGGTCAACCCGGTGCACTGCTAGGAGACGACCAAATTTACAATGTAATTGTTACAGCCCATGCCTTCGTAATAATTTTCTTCATGGTTATACCTATTATAATCGGGGGATTTGGAAACTGACTAGTTCCACTAATAATCGGTGCCCCAGACATAGCATTCCCACGAATAAACAACATAAGCTTCTGACTTCTACCGCCATCATTCCTACTACTTCTAGCCTCCTCGACAGTAGAAGCAGGAGTTGGAACAGGATGAACTGTTTACCCCCCACTAGCTGGAAACCTAGCCCATGCTGGAGCCTCAGTAGACCTAGCTATCTTCTCCCTGCACCTGGCAGGTATTTCCTCCATCCTAGGGGCAATCAACTTCATCACAACAGCAATTAACATAAAACCCCCTGCCCTATCACAATATCAAACACCCCTATTCGTATGATCCGTACTAATCACTGCAGTTCTTCTCCTACTCTCCCTGCCTGTTCTAGCTGCAGGAATCACTATGCTACTAACAGACCGCAACCTAAACACCACATTCTTTGACCCTGCAGGAGGAGGAGACCCAGTCCTATACCAACATCTATTCTGATTCTTCGGACACCCAGAAGTTTACATCCTAATTCTACCAGGATTCGGAATCATTTCCCATGTAGTAGCATACTACGCAGGCAAAAAAGAGCCATTTGGATACATAGGAATAGTATGAGCCATACTATCCATTGGATTCTTAGGCTTCATCGTCTGAGCCCACCACATATTCACAGTAGGAATAGACGTAGACACTCGAGCATACTTCACATCCGCTACTATAATCATCGCCATCCCAACCGGAATTAAAGTATTCAGCTGACTTGCAACACTACATGGAGGGACAATCAAATGAGACCCGCCAATACTATGAGCCCTAGGCTTTATCTTCCTATTCACTATTGGAGGACTAACAGGGATTGTTCTAGCAAACTCCTCATTAGATATTGCCCTACACGATACCTACTACGTAGTAGCCCACTTCCACTACGTATTATCCATAGGAGCAGTATTTGCAATTCTAGCAGGATTTACCCACTGATTCCCTCTATTCACCGGATACACCCTACACTCTACATGAGCTAAAATCCATTTCGGAGTAATGTTCGTAGGAGTAAACCTGACCTTCTTCCCACAACACTTCCTAGGCCTAGCCGGTATGCCACGACGCTACTCAGACTACCCAGACGCCTATACCCTGTGAAATACTATCTCTTCAGTAGGATCACTAATCTCCCTAACAGCCGTAATTATACTAATATTCATCATTTGAGAGGCCTTCGCATCCAAACGCAAAGTACTCCAACCAGAGCTAATCAGTACAAACGTTGAATGAATCCACGGCTGCCCACCTCCATTCCATACTTTCGAAGAACCAGCTTTTGTCCAAGTACAAGAAAGGAAGGAATCGAACCCCCGTATGTTGGTTTCAAGCCAACCGCATAACCACTTATGCTTCTTTCTCATTAGAGGTGTTAGTAAAACTATTACATAGCCTTGTCAAGACTAAATTACAGGTGAAAACCCAGTACACCTCAACACTAAATATGGCCAACCACATACAATTCGGTTTTCAAGACGCTTCATCCCCTATTATAGAAGAACTAGTAGAATTCCACGACCACGCTCTAATAACTGCTCTAGCTATCTGCAGCCTAGTGTTATATCTACTAACCCTAATACTCACTGAAAAACTATCATCAAACACAGTCGATGCACAAGCAATTGAGCTCGTCTGAACAATTCTCCCTGCAGTTGTCCTAATCATACTCGCCCTACCATCCCTACAAATCCTCTACATAATGGACGAAATCAATGAACCAGACCTGACACTAAAAGCCATCGGCCATCAGTGATACTGAACCTACGAATACACAGACTTCAAAGATCTAACATTCGACTCTTACATGACACCAACTGCAGACCTACCACTAGGCCACTTCCGACTACTAGAAGTAGACCATCGCGTAATCGTTCCTATAGAGTCTCTAGTTCGAGTCATTGTTACTGCTGACGACGTACTACACTCATGAGCCGTCCCAAGCCTAGGTGTAAAAACTGATGCAATCCCAGGGCGATTAAACCAAACCTCATTCATTGCTTCCCGACCCGGAGTATTCTACGGTCAGTGCTCAGAAATCTGCGGAGCCAACCACAGCTTTATACCAATTGTAGTAGAATCTACCCCCCTCGCTAACTTCGAGAACTGATCTTCTCTACTATCATCCTAATCATTAAGAAGCTATGAACCAGCACTAGCCTTTTAAGCTAGAGAAAGAGGACTATTCATCCTCCTTAATGATATGCCTCAACTAAACCCAAATCCATGATTCTTTATCATGCTAATCTCATGACTGACCTACTCCATGATTATCCAACCTAAACTTCTATCCTTTATCTCCATAAATCCCCCATCCAACAAATTACAAACAACCCCAACCACCACTCCCTGAACCTGACCATGAACCTAAGCTTCTTCGACCAATTCTCAAGTCCATCACTACTAGGAATCCCCCTAATCCTTATTTCAACAACATTCCCAGCTCTTCTACTACCATCCCAAAATAATCGATGAATCACTAGCCGAATGTCAACCCTGCAACTATGACTAGTGAACCTGATTACGAAACAACTAATAATGCCACTAAACAAAAAAGGCCACAAGTGAGCTCTAATTTTAACATCACTTATAATTTTCCTCCTACTAATTAACCTATTAGGCCTACTACCCTACACATTCACTCCAACTACACAACTATCTATAAACCTAGCCCTAGCTATCCCACTATGACTTGCTACAGTCCTCACAGGACTACGCAATCAACCTTCAGCTTCTCTAGGCCACTTACTACCAGAAGGTACCCCAACTCCACTAATCCCAGCTCTAATCCTCATTGAGACAACTAGCCTACTAATCCGTCCTCTAGCCCTAGGAGTACGCCTAACAGCAAACCTCACAGCGGGCCACCTCCTAATCCAACTTATCTCCACAGCTACAACTGCCCTGCTACCAACAATACCAATAGTTTCACTACTAACATTACTAATCCTGTTCCTACTGACCATCCTAGAAGTAGCAGTAGCCATAATTCAAGCCTACGTATTTGTTCTGCTATTAAGTCTATACTTACAAGAAAATATTTAAGACCAATGACTCACCAAGCACACTCTTACCACATAGTCGACCCAAGCCCATGACCTATTCTAGGAGCAGCTGCTGCTCTCCTAACCACATCCGGCCTAACCATGTGATTCCACTACAACTCACCATACCTGCTAATCATTGGATTAACCTCCACTATCCTAGTAATACTCCAATGATGACGAGACATCGTGCGGGAAAGCACATTCCAAGGTCATCACACACCCACAGTGCAAAAAGGCCTACGATACGGAATAGTCCTATTCATCACATCAGAAGCATTCTTCTTCCTAGGATTCTTCTGAGCATTCTTCCACTCCAGCTTAGCCCCAACACCAGAACTAGGTGGACAGTGACCCCCAGTAGGAATTAAACCCCTAAACCCAATAGACGTACCCCTCCTAAACACCGCCATTCTACTAGCCTCAGGAGTTACAGTCACATGAGCCCACCACAGCATCATAGAAGCTAACCGAAAACAAGCCATCCATGCCCTTACCCTTACAGTTCTCCTAGGATTCTACTTCACTGCCCTACAAGCCATAGAATATTACGAAGCCCCATTCTCTATTGCCGACGGGGTATACGGCTCTACTTTCTTTGTAGCAACTGGATTCCACGGCCTCCACGTAATCATTGGCTCCACATTCCTCCTAGTATGCCTTCTGCGCTTAATCAAATACCACTTCACACCAAAACACCACTTTGGTTTTGAAGCAGCAGCCTGATACTGACATTTCGTAGACGTCGTATGACTATTCCTCTATATAACTATCTACTGATGAGGATCCTACTCTTCTAGTATATTAATTACAATGGACTTCCAATCCTTAAAATCTGGTTTAAACCCAGAGAAGAGTAATGAACATGATCCTATTCATAATCGCCTCGTCTTTAACTCTGAGCATCATCCTCACCGCATTAAACTTTTGACTAGCCCAAACAAACCCAGACTCAGAAAAACTATCCCCATACGAATGTGGGTTCGATCCCCTGGGGTCCGCCCGGCTGCCATTTTCAATTCGATTTTTCCTAGTAGCGATCTTATTTTTACTGTTCGACCTAGAAATTGCCTTACTACTGCCACTACCATGAGCTGTTCAGCTACAAGCCCCTACCACTACATTAATATGAGCCTCCATCCTAATCCTCCTGCTTACTCTAGGCCTAATCTATGAGTGAATTCAAGGAGGCCTAGAATGAGCAGAATAACAGGAAGTTAGTCTAATCAAGACAGTTGATTTCGACTCAACAAATTATAGTTAACACCCTATAACTTCCTTAATGTCTGCCCTACACCTAAGTTTCTTCTCTGCATTCACCCTAAGCAGCCTAGGCCTAGCTTTCCACCGAACCCACCTTATCTCAGCCCTACTATGCTTAGAGAGCATGATGCTATCCATATACGTTGCCCTCTCAATGTGACCAATCCAAACCCAAACAGCATCAGCCACTCTACTGCCCATCCTCATGCTAGCATTCTCTGCCTGTGAAGCAGCAACAGGACTAGCACTACTAGTCGCTTCCACCCGAACTCATGGTTCCGACCATCTACATAACTTCAACCTACTACAATGCTAAAAATCATCGTACCAACTATTATACTCCTGCCATTAACCCTCCTCTCCCCTTGCAAACACCTATGAACCAACACTACAGCACACAGCATACTAATCGCCGCCATTAGCCTCCAATGACTTGTTCCTACATATTACCCAAGCAAAGGACTAACCCACTGAACCTCCATCGACCAGATCTCATCCCCACTATTAGTGCTATCGTGCTGACTACTCCCTCTCATACTCATAGCAAGCCAAAACCACCTAGAACAAGAACCCATAATCCGCAAACGAATCTTCATCACAACCCTAATCACAGTTCAACCATTCATCCTATTAGCTTTTTCAGCCTCAGAACTAATACTATTCTACATTGCATTTGAAGCAACCCTAATCCCAACTCTAATCCTCATCACACGATGAGGAAACCAACCTGAACGACTAAGTGCAGGAATCTACCTACTATTCTACACACTCGTTAGTTCCCTCCCACTGCTAATTGCAATCCTCCACTTACACAACCAAATTGGTACACTATACTTCCCAATGCTCAAACTTTCACACCCAACAATAAACGCCTCTTGAGCAGGCCTAATCTCAAGCTTAGCTCTCCTACTGGCCTTCATAGTAAAAGCCCCATTATACGGCCTACACCTATGACTGCCTAAAGCCCACGTAGAGGCCCCAATTGCTGGATCCATGTTACTTGCCGCTCTCCTTTTAAAACTAGGAGGCTACGGCATCATACGTATCACTATCCTGGTAAACCCATCTACAAATAACCTCCACTATCCATTCATCACCCTAGCACTATGAGGGGCATTAATAACAAGTGCTATCTGCCTACGACAAATTGACCTAAAATCATTAATCGCTTATTCATCTGTAAGCCACATAGGCCTAGTCATCGCCGCAACCATGATTCAAACCCAATGAGCTTACTCAGGTGCAATAATCCTAATAATCTCACATGGCCTAACTTCCTCAATACTATTCTGCCTGGCTAACACGAATTATGAGCGTACCCACAGTCGAATTCTCCTACTCACTCGAGGCCTACAACCACTATTACCATTGATGGCCACCTGATGACTCCTAGCAAACCTGACAAACATAGCACTACCACCAACAACTAACCTCATAGCAGAACTAACCATTGTAGTAGCACTGTTCAACTGATCCCCTCTAACAATCATCTTAACAGGGGCAACAATCATCCTAACTGCCTCCTACACTCTATACATACTAATAATAACCCAACGAGGAATACTACCATCCCACATCACCTCAATTCAAAACTCCTCTACACGAGAACATCTCCTAATAGCTCTACATATAATTCCTATAATCCTACTCATTTTTAAACCCGAACTTATCTCAGGAGTTCCTATATGCAAGTATAGTTTTAACCAAAACATTAGATTGTGATTCTAAAAATAGAAGTTAAACTCTTCTTACCTGCCGAGGGGAGGTTTAACCAGCAAGAACTGCTAACTCTTGCATCTGAGTATAAAACCTCAGCCCCCTTACTTTCAAAGGATAATAGTAATCCAATGGTCTTAGGAACCATCCATCTTGGTGCAAATCCAAGTGAAAGTAATGGATCAAATTCTAATCCTGAATACATTCATATTATTAACCCTAACAATCCTCTGCACTCCTATCATTTTCCCCATACTATCAAATAGCCTAAAAAACACTCCAGCCACAATCACGAATACTGTTAAAGCCTCATTCCTAACTAGCCTAATCCCCATAATCATCCACATTCACTCAGGGACAGAAAGCCTCACTTCCCTCTGAGAATGAAAATTTATTATGAACTTCAAAATCCCTGTCAGCCTGACAATAGACTTCTACTCACTAACTTTCTTCCCTATCGCCCTATTTGTCTCTTGATCAATCCTCCAATTTGCAACATGATACATAGCATCAGACCCGCACATCACAAAATTCTTCACCTTTCTCCTACTATTCCTAATTGCTATATTAATTCTAATCACCTCCAACAATTTATTCCTCCTATTCATTGGCTGAGAAGGAGTCGGAATCATATCATTCCTACTAATCAGCTGATGACATGGCCGAGCAGAAGCTAACACTGCCGCCCTACAAGCCGTACTATACAACCGAGTCGGAGACGTAGGACTTATCGTATGTATAGCATGACTAGCCTCTGCTATAAACACATGAGAAATCCAACAAATTCCCTCCTCTAACCAAATTCCAACCTTCCCACTCATAGGTCTAGTCCTAGCCGCAGCAGGCAAATCAGCCCAATTTGGACTACACCCTTGACTCCCAGCAGCTATAGAAGGCCCAACCCCTGTATCTGCCCTACTCCACTCCAGTACAATAGTTGTAGCCGGAATCTTCCTACTTATTCGAACTCATCCACTCTTCAGCAACAATCCAACTGTTCTATCCACATGCCTATGCCTGGGAGCCCTATCTACACTATTTGCAGCCACATGCGCCCTAACCCAAAACGACATCAAAAAAATCATTGCTTTTTCCACATCAAGCCAACTAGGACTAATAATAGTCACTATTGGCCTAAATCTTCCCCAACTAGCCTTCCTCCATATCTCAACTCACGCATTCTTTAAAGCCATACTATTCCTATGCTCAGGATCTATCATTCACAGCCTCAACGGCGAACAAGATATCCGAAAAATAGGAGGACTTCAAAAAATACTACCAACAACTACCTCATGCCTGACTATTGGAAACCTCGCTCTAATAGGAACACCGTTCCTAGCAGGTTTTTACTCAAAAGACCAAATCATCGAAAGCCTCAGCACCTCATACCTCAATGCTTGAGCCCTAGCCCTTACCCTCCTAGCCACCTCATTCACCGCAGTTTACACTATTCGAATAACTATACTAGTCCAAACAGGCTACGTTCGAATCCCTCCCCTCACTCCTATAAATGAAAACAACCCAGCAGTCCTATCCTCAATCACTCGCCTTGCATTAGGAAGCATCACAGCAGGATTCCTAATTACCTCCTACATCCCCCCTGCAAAAACTCCACCAATAACTATGCCACTTTCTATCAAAATTACAGCTATTGTAATCACACTCCTAGGAGTCGCACTAGCCTTAGAATTATCAAAAATAACTCAAACCTTAATCCTCCCTAAACAGAATCGCTTCTCAAATTTCTCTACAACTTTAGGATACTTTAACCCCCTAATACATCGATTCAGCACAACAAAAATCCTCAGCAGCGGACAAAATATTGCTTCTCATCTAATCGACCTCTCCTGATACAAACTATTTGGCCCAGAAGGACTAGCCAGCCTACAAGTAATAGCATCAAAAACCGCTACCACCTTCCACACAGGCCTAATCAAAGCTTATCTAGGATCATTCGCCCTATCCATCCTCATTATCCTCTTATCGACATACAGAATTAACCAAATGGCCCTAAATCTACGTAAAAACCACCCACTACTAAAAATCGTCAACGATTCCCTAATCGACCTCCCAACCCCATCAAACATCTCAGCCTGATGAAACTTTGGATCACTACTAGGCATCTGCCTCATCACACAAATTATCACAGGCCTACTACTAGCCATACATTACACAGCAGACACCTCGCTAGCTTTTACTTCCGTAGCCCATACATGCCGAAACGTACAATTCGGATGACTAATTCGAAATTTACACGCAAACGGAGCCTCCTTCTTCTTCATCTGCATCTACCTACATATCGGCCGAGGATTCTACTACGGCTCATACCTAAACAAAGAAACCTGAAACATTGGAGTAATCCTACTACTAACCCTAATAGCAACTGCTTTCGTAGGATATGTCCTACCTTGAGGACAAATATCCTTCTGAGGAGCCACAGTCATCACCAACTTATTCTCAGCAATTCCATATATTGGACAAACACTAGTAGAATGAGCCTGAGGCGGATTTTCGGTAGATAACCCAACACTAACTCGATTCTTCGCCATTCACTTCCTCCTACCCTTCGCAATCGCAGGTCTAACGTTAGTCCATCTCACCTTCCTACACGAAACAGGCTCAAATAACCCTCTTGGAATCCCCTCAGACTGCGATAAAATCCCATTTCACCCCTATTATTCCATCAAAGACCTTCTAGGATTCCTGCTAATATTTATCCCACTTGCTACTCTAGCACTATTCTCCCCAAACCTACTAGGAGATCCAGAAAATTTCACGCCCGCCAACCCTCTAGCCACACCTCCACATATTAAACCTGAATGATATTTCCTATTTGCATACGCCATCCTACGATCAATTCCAAACAAACTAGGAGGAGTACTGGCACTAGCTGCTTCAGTCCTAGTCCTATTCCTAGCTCCATTACTTCACGTATCTAAACAACGCTCAATAACCTTCCGACCCCTATCACAAATCCTATTCTGAATCCTAGTTACCAACCTCCTAATCCTCACCTGAGTAGGAAGCCAACCAGTCGAACATCCATTCATCATTATCGGACAATTAGCCTCATTTAGCTACTTCACAATCATTCTAATCCTATTCCCCCTTGTAAGTGCGCTAGAAAACAAACTACTTAATCTCTAATTAACTCTAATAGTTTATAAAAACATTGGTCTTGTAAGCCAAAGATTGAAGACTAACTATCTTCTTAGAGTTTTCCACTAAATCAGAAAGAAAGGAATCAAACCTTCATCACCAACTCCCAAAGCTGGCATTTTCAATTAAACTACTATCTGAACAACCAATTAAACCGCCCGAATTGCCCCCCGAGATAACCCCCGAACAAGTTCTAAAACCACAAACAAAGTTAGTAGCAGGCCTCACCCTGCAATTAAAAACAGCCCCGCCCCCAGCGAGTAAAATATAGCTACACCGCTAAAGTCCAACCGAACCCATGATAACCCAACATTGTTCACCGTCTCCGCTTCCACAAACACCTCGGAGAACCCCCCCATAACCACTCCCACGACAACAACTAACCCCATCCCTACACCATAACCTACTACCCGTCAATCAGCTCAAGACTCAGGATAAGGGTCCGCTGCCAACGATACCGAATAAACAAATACCACTAGCATTCCCCCTAAATAAACTATCACCAATACCAATGACACGAAAGAAACCCCCATACTTACCAGTCATCCGCACCCAGCAATAGAAGCCACAACCAAACCTACCACCCCATAATAAGGAGAAGGGTTAGACGCAACCGCTAACCCCCCTAAAACGAAACATAAGCTCATAAATAATACGAAGTTTATCATAGTTCCTGCTTGGACCCTCCCCAAGATCTACGGCCTGAAAAACCATCGTTATAAAAATTTAACTACAGGAACTCTGACTTCCCCCCCCTACCCCCCCATGTTTTTACATGTTTTATTTGGGTATGTATTACTTTGCATACAATTCTCGTCCACATTATACATGATATGCATGTAGGATAATTCACATACTAAGTAATGCCGGATCCAACCAAACTCAAATATTATCGCCCATAACACCCCAACCGGATACAAACCTTTCCAGGCACATTCCCATTTCAAGTACAATAAACCCAGGTAATCCTACCAACGACACAAGACAAGCGTCACCCGAGATCGACAGTACCTTACCGTACATAACCCCCTCAAACAAACGAGGAATATCCTAGTACACCAATGAATGCTCAAATCCATACGTTCGGTCCACCTCCTAGGCAAAATTCCCTACCAACAGCCTTCAAGTACTCACAAGCCAGAGAACCTGGTTATCTATTAATCGTAATCCTCACGAGAACCGAGCTACTCGACGTAGGTGCTACCCACGGCTACCAGCTTCAGGACCATACTTTCCCCCTACACCCTCGCCCAACTTGCACTTTTGCGCCTCTGGTTCCTATTTCAGGGCCATAACTTGCACCATTCCTTCCTACTTGCTCTTCACAGATGCAAGTGGTCGGATGAACACTCCACACTCTCCCTCGTTATCGCGGCATCCGACCTCCCCTACGCTAGTTTTCTTTTTGGGGTCTCTTCAATAAGCCCTTCAAGTGCGTAGCAGGAGTTATCTTCCTCTTGACGTGTACATCACATGACATCCGAGCGGCTTGATGCCCTTAATGTACCTGGTGTCATGGTTTTGCGGATAAGGCCGTCTCAAACCTGGCACTGATGCACTTTTACCCCATTCATGGTGGGTCCCCCAGCTACCTATACGGTGGCAGATAATGTTATGGTTGCCGGACATATTTTTCTATTTTACGATTACTAGGAATTATTACCTAAACCTTCATTTTTAACCCTTTTTTTTATCGTTTGTTTTTATTTTGCAATTTTAACAAAACAAACGACTATTTTTATTTGAATATAGCCTAGATTGTCCAAACCATTCATCATTCGTTCATTTACACTTAACCTTCCTCTATTTTTCCCCTATTAATAACCAAACAAATCAACAACTTTTATCTTGATTTTTAATCGTTTAATTTAACAAATTTAAACACAATAAAGAACATCAATTAATGCAATATAAAAATACACATCTTTTAACTATCATTACACTAAATAAATTAACACACATTCAAACCATATTTAATCATTAAAAATCAAAGATAAAAAAACAAAACAAAAACACAAAACATCATACGCACCTATAAGCCAAAATCCCTACATTTTACCT